CTTTTGCTCTGATGTTTCAAACCACTCTATTTCTTTTTTCTTATAAAGATGAGATATCCTGCAAATCATCTCTTTTTCAACTGGAACAGTAAGAGTATTTTCTCTTTTTTTGTTTTGTTTGAATAATTTTTTTTAGTTATTAAGTTTGAAGAAGTTCTATTTATTACTCCCCGCTAACCCTTTTTGTTTGTACACTACTTCTTATGATTATGAATCTAAACAAAGGAATTCTGATAGACCCCCAAAAACTCTTTTGTATGTGTATAGAGCCGAACGCAATTAATTCTTTTATAACTAGTAAAAAGTCTAATCTAATAAGTTAAGTATGGATTCATCAAATATATCCGAACATTAATGACATTTATTTCCTAATACAGAATTCATCTTTTTTTCTTTTGGTTTGGGCTGTGGTTAGACGGCGAAACATTTCGAAATAATGCATTTTGGTTCAGGGGGAGTTTTTCCGAAGTCGAAAAGACCTTTTATTCTATTTCTATATTCCTTGTAGACCCAAGGACTCCTTTTTTTACACCAAAATGAGAATAAATCCATAGGCCCGATACCTTATTATAATTATAGAACTCGTGTTTTAGAGAAATATAAGATCAGATAGAGTCGACAAATAAAGCAAATGAAGCAACAGAAAAAATGAAAAAAAAAAAAGAAAAAGCATCCCCCCCCCCCCCCCCCATATCTTGCATCTATAGTATTTTTGCCCTGGGGGGTCTCTTTCTCATTTACTAAAAGTCTGGAACCTTGGGTTACTAATTGGTGGAATACCAGGCAATCCGAAACTTTTTTGAATGATATTCAAGATAAAAACCTTCTAGAAGGATTCATAGAATTAGAAGAACTATTCCTGTTGGACGAAATGATAACGGAGACGGAGTACCCGGAAACACATATACAAAAACTTCGTATAGGAATACACAAGAAAACAATACAATTGGTCAAAACACACAATGAATATTATCTCCATATCATTTTGCATTTCTCGACAAATATAACCTGTTTCGCTATTCTAAGTGGTTATTTTATTCTGGGTAATGAAGAACTTATCATTTTTAATTCTTGGGTTCAGGAATTCATCCATAACTTAAGTGACACAATAAAAGCTTTTTCGCTTCTTTTAGTCACCGATTTATGGATCGGATTTCACTCGACCCATGGGTGGGAACTAACGATTGGTTCGGTATACAACGATTTTGGATTGGCTCATAACGATCAAATTATATCTGGCCTTGTTTCCACTTTTCCAGTTATTCTAGATACAATAGTGAAATATTGGATCTTCCATTATTTAAATCGTGTATCTCCTTCACTTGTAGTCATTTATCGTTCAATGAATGAATGAAGAATTCATTCCATCTACCGATATCAATCAAATCAGAATGTTTCTTCATGTATAAAGGAAGCTTTTCAATCTTACTTATTTTTTCTTTATACTTCAACCTGTTCTATTCAAAGTATTTGTCCTATATTCCAATATAATGGCAGACTCATAGATAGTGAACTATACTAGCTACCTATGCAATTTATTGTAGAAATTCCGGGATCAATGATTGGACCATGCAAAATAGAAATACTTTTTCTTGGGTAAAGGAACAGACGATTCGATACATTTCTGTATCGATCATGATATATGTAATAACTCGGGCATCTATGTCAAACGCATATCCCATTTTTGCGCAGCAGGGTTATGAAAATCCACGAGAAGCAACTGGACGAATTGTATGTGCCAATTGCCATTTAGCTAAAAAGCCCGTGGATATTGATGTTCCGCAAGCCGTGCTTCCTGATACTGTATTTGAAGCAGTTGTTCGAATCCCTTATGATATGCAACTGAAACAAGTTCTCGCTAATGGGAAAAAGGGGGCTTTGAATGTGGGGGCTGTTCTTATTTTACCCGAGGGATTCGAATTAGCCCCTCCCGATCGTATTTCTCCCGAGGTGAAAGAAAAGATGGGAAATCTGTCTTTTCAGAGTTATCGTCCCAATAAAAAAAATATTCTTGTGATAGGTCCTGTTCCTGGTCAGAAATATAGTGAAATCGTCTTTCCCATTCTTTCACCCAACCCTGCTACGAAGAAAGACGTTCACTTCTTAAAATATCCCATATATGTAGGTGGGAACAGAGGAAGGGGTCAGATTTATCCCGATGGGAGTAAGAGTAACAATACAGTCTATAATGCTACATCAGCAGGTATAATAAGCAGAATAGCACGTAAAGAAAAAGGGGGATATGAAATAACCATAATTGATGCATCAGATGGACATCAAGTGGTTGATGTTATACCTCCAGGACCGGAACTCCTTGTTTCAGAGGGCGAATCCATCAAGCTTGATCAACCATTAACAAGCAATCCCAATGTGGGAGGGTTTGGTCAGGGAGATGCGGAAATAGTGCTTCAAGATCCATTACGCGTCCAAGGTCTTTTGTTCTTCTTGGCATCTGTTATTTTGGCACAAATTTTTTTGGTTCTTAAAAAAAAACAGTTTGAAAAGGTTCAATTGTACGAAATGAATTTCTAGATCCATAGATTCCTTAACATCAAGTTGCTAAAAAGTGCCGAATTATTGTTAATCAATACAATTATGTGGAATCAAAAATCCTTTTTGCTTGCTTTATTTATACTATTTTTTGGAGGGGGGGATCTGGAATTCATTACTTGTATTGTACCCTATTCCTAGTAATAGACAATAGGCGTACAAATACAAATGAAGAAAAGAAAATACAAGGCAAGAACGAAAGGGAGAAATATTTCTAGGAGGGATTATTAGTCTTCCTAATCTTTCATTTGACATAAGAAAAGGGCGGAAAATCCCTTTTCTTATGTCGTATTGTATCGAAATAATAATGAGTTTTTCTCCTGTTCGCCAAAGATTACTATTCCTTATTTTTGGGGGTATACAAAAAATTTCTTCTTATTTTAGTATAGTTGTTTCATATACGTCCTCCTTTATTCTGTAGGTCACCCCGCCAACAGAACGATAAAATAGAATCTAAGCTCGAATGAGCATTCTGAAGAAACTTCCGTTGTATTATTAGCAAGTTCCTTTACTCATGCTGAGAAAACATTCATTCTTCACTCAGTTCATTTCAAATTCAATTGGTACGCGCAAGAAATAGGCCAATTCGGCAGCTTTTTGTTCAATTTCTCGTGGAGTAAAATTTTCATCAGTACGAGTCAAGGGAATGGCTCCCCGACCTATGATTTCCATATAAAGGACACGACGAGGATAAAGACCCTCTTTAACCTCCATTCTGATTGATTGGATATCTCTCATAAGGAAGCGAAGGAAGATGCGACGATTTACTCCGGGAAATCCCCAACGAAAAATACACACTATTCCTTTTTTTCTATCGAATCGATCATAACCACTACCGACATTCCACGAAATTGTGCACCACAAATAGGAACTAATGAATAAACCCGCGATCCCATAGAAAGACATCACGATCCCTTGGGGAAAAAAAATGATTTGCTGAGATGGAAATACGGATATCAGATTCCTACCAAGATAACTGGAAGTTCCAACCACTAAGAATCCTAGTGAACCTAAAAAAAGGATACAGGCCCAACAAAAATTACTTGTTTTTCGAGACCCCGTTATAAGTTCTATCCATATATGTTTTGATCGCCAGTTCATACTATGCTCGATCCAAATTGGAATTGAGAGAATAACCCCCATTGACTTGACTTTCCGAAGTAACTCTCATCAACTAGCACTATTCTGATCTGATGTGAACCATTAGTTTAGTATAGTAGTAATTGGTTAGATACATTTTCTTTCCATATTTAATTACTCTTTTTAACCAGCTATACCCGCATATACATGTATTTTTTTATGCGGATATCCCCTATCCGCATGCATAACAGTTCTGTCATTTGGGTTTGGAAAGAGCCACATACCATATTACACTAAATAAACATCTTATTATCATCCATTCAGTGGTGAAAGAAATTGATGAGATTTGGTCCCGTCGGGTCTATGCAATTTTATTTTTTTGAACATGAAGAGATAAAGAAGCCATTGCAATTGCCGGAAATACTAGGCCTACTAAAGGCACAAAAATAGAGGGTAAGTTGGGATCTGTCATAAAATAGGCGCCTCAATTTAATATTTGTACCTCTTATAAAGATATCTTATAATAAGTATATTATAAATAATATTAATGAATTAATAAGTGCAAGGAATGTAGAACTAAATTAAGTGTATCTATTCGTCTTTCCACACGAATATATATGACAATCCTCTTGATTATTTATTAATAAAGAGGATTATTTATTCCTATTCTCCCATCCTTATCTTCGTTATTATCTTTCTACTAAAAAGTTTATTTATTATCAAAAAGTTGATTATGAGTTCGCGACTCTAAGTAATCCAATCCAGGATTCATAATAAAATAAAAAATGGAGATATAGAAATCACTTCTATTCTGGATTTCTTCCATATATATAATATATAGATTTTATTGTCTATATTAATACAATATGATTAATACGTAAGAAGGGCGAAGAATTTTTTTTTTTCTTTTATCTAATTCCTCGGAAAAAAAGGGTCACTCTTTTATACCCTTTATTTTATAAGGGGTTTCTGATCAGTAATCAGTAAGAGAGGCACGATAAAAAATGGATCCGGAGGAAAAAAGAAAAAGTAATTATCTGAAACTTATGACTCTTACTACAAGTAGAACTTCTGTCACCAGAGAAAATACCATTCTTCTTAGTTTTTTTTTTTTTATTATGATGAATTAAACTAAATACTTGTTCCCTACAAATAACTGAATCTAGTGCTATACTTTAATTTTTTGAATTTGGATTCAAGGAAAGGAAACCGTGGATCTGAAATAACTCACTCAGAACACCTTTTAAAGGATTACGTGGTACAATTGGGTCGAATAAGCCCTTATGGAATAAATGCTCAGCCGCCTGTGAACCGTCGGATACTGTCTTATTCAATGTTTGCTCAATTACTCTTTTACCCGCGAATGCAAT